CCCCTCAAAAGTAAGTAAATAGACCCGAAACATATAAAATGCAGTTAATCCCGCCGTAGAACAAGCTATTATCGCAAAAATTGGTGAATACAACCAACTATCATTAAGAATTTCATCTTTGGACCAAAAACAAGCAAGAGGAGGAATACCACAAAGAGAAAGTGTACCTAATAAGAAAATTATTTTTGTAATTGGCACATATTTTCTTAAACCACCCATAAGAACCATGTTCTGACTTTTTTCTGGAGAATATCCAACAAGAGGTTCCATTGAATGAATAATTGATCCGGATCCTAAAAACAATAGTGCTTTCGAATAGGCATGAGTGATCAAATGGAATAAGGCAGCTCGATAAGAACCTATCCCTGAAGCTAACATAATATAACCCAATTGAGACATTGTTGAATAGGCTAAACTTCTCTTAATGTCTCTTTGAGCAAGAGCAAAAGTAGCCCCTAATAATACCGTTATTATACCTATTAAAGAAATGAGATTCATTATGTAAGGTATGAGTGTGAAAAGAGGAAAAAGTCGAGCGACAAGGAAAATCCCCGCGGCTACCATAGTAGCCGCATGTATAAGAGCCGAAATAGGGGTAGGCCCCTCCATTGCATCAGGTAACCATACATGAAGGGGGAATTGTGCAGATTTAGCAACTGCACCGAGAAATAATAAAGAGGCACACAGAGTCGCAAATAAAAAATTGACCCCACCGTTACGGATCAAGTTATTGAAAATTTCGAACAAATCCCTAAATTCGAAACTGCCGGTTATCCAATAAAGACCTAAGATTCCTAATAATAAACCAAAATCCCCTACACGATTAGTTATAAACGCTTTTTGACAAGCATTCGCCGCACTCGGTCGTGTGAACCAAAATCCTATTAATAGATAAGAGCACATTCCTACGAGTTCCCAAAAAACAAAAATTTGTATCAAATTAGAACTCGTAACTAATCCCAACATAGAAGCATTGAAAAAACTCATATAAGCAAAAAATCTCAAATAGCCTTGATCATGAGACATATAATTATCACTGTAAATAAGAACCATTATTCCAATAGTAGTGATAAGTATTGACATAATCGAAGTAAGTGAATCGATCAAGTATCCAAACTCCAAGGAAAAATCATTATTGATGGTCCAAGACCATAGATATTGATAGATGGAGCTTCCGTTTATTTGTTGAATAGCTAGATCGGCCGAAAGACCCAGCACTATGCTTAGCAATGAAACACTAAGAAAAGCCCACATACGACGAATCTTTTTTGTTGCGGTCGGAACAAGCAGAAGTCCCAATACTATTAACATAGTAACTGGAAGTGGAATGTAAGGTATGATCCATGCATATTGATATGTATGTTCCATAAAAAAAAAAGTTTTTTTTTTTTTTTTTCTTAATTGTTTCCGATTCACCAGCTCTTATCTATTCCGGAAGGAATAATAGAAATAAATAGATAAATCTATCTAACATCTATCTAACTAAGATATAAAAGAACTTTAATATGATTTGAAATCATTAATTATTTTGATTCTTTACTTTAGGAGATAGTTAAAATATCCCAATTGAGAAGTTACGTTTCCTCAAATAAACAAGTCACTATTTTTAAATGACTACCTTTAATAAGATATTTATTAAGATATAGAACAGAGTATGAGATTTTCAATCATTCTAATACTACGGGGGTTTATATGCATATAGTAATAAAAAATACTAGAATACTTGATTCTGAAGAAATATCGGATTTACCAACAACTCCACCTAATGGAGAATCTAATCTAATTAGATTAGTTAGTTTATTCATGGTCACTAATTAATTCATTGTGCAACTGATTCGATTTCTCTGGCATCTCAAAGACATGGATTTGAATAAGTATATGATGGAACCCATTAGTACACATTTTTATTTCTTTTAACATTAGAAAAGACGTGAAAAAAAAAAAAAAATTATTTAAGTTTAAGAATGACATCTTTTTTCTTTCTTTTTTTTTTTTTCCATTTTTATTATTTTTATTATTTATTATATTAATTATATCGATGTCCGCATACTCATATTTTTTTATGTGATGAAGGAAGTATCCGTTATATAAAATAGATATAATGATAATGAATAGAAAGAACGAACCTTTTTGAACAATATATGTCTTTCACATCCAACTATATAACAGAGTTTTTTATTATAAAATGGCAGTTCCAAAGAAACGTACTTCTATGTCAAAAAAACGTATTCGTAGAAATATTTGGAAGAAAAGGGGCTATTGGGCCGCAGAAAAGGCTTTATCTTTAGCTAAATCTATTTCTACTGGGCATTCAAAAAGTTTTTTTTTGTGCGATAATAATAAAGCCTTGGAATATTCTGAGTTAAAATGACTCGGTGAGTTGTATGATTTTTAATATAATGAAAAATGGAAAACGAATAATTTACATTAACTAATGTTTTGAGCTCATCCATATGAAATAGAACTAGATATTTTAGTATGGAGAAAAATAATGCAATTCTTCTGTCTAACCGAGATCTAAAAAGAAAAAAGAACTCCTTCTCTTTTTTTTTTTTTAACAAAAAAAAGCAGTTACATACAAGATAAGTGTTTCGCATTATAGTAGGTTTTTCTAATTCACGAGATGGGGATTCTCATTTTCCCCATCAATTCACTTAAACAAAAACGACTTTTTTTTAGTAAGCACTGAATTTTTTATCTCAAATATTTATAGATTATTAAGTGAAGGATCTGAAACAAGTATGAACAACATTATAATTCCATTTTTTTTTTTTTTAATGGATTTGAGAAATAGAGTTGTTGATATGATATTATCGAGATGTTCTAATTATAAATAGAGTAGAACTATCGTAGAAATCATCTTCACACGAACGATATACACAATTAGGGTTCCAACCATTACCATGAATACTAGTTTCATAAACTAAACTAAGAACATAAATTCAAGAGTTCCGTGTAAACTTATACTACGTGAAATCCCATTGTTAAAACTGACACCATAGCGCGAAACTAAGCTAAGTATTATTGAACGTTCAAATAGATATTTGAACAAACTTTTCTTCACCCATTTGTTTATAATGTTTCGGAAAATCAATGTAATTAATTGCGTCGACGAATAAATGTACTAGGAGATATTATGATTTCTATCAAGCCGCCATGGTGGAATTGGTAGACACGCTGCTCTTAGGAAGCAGTGCTAGAGCATCTCGGTTCGAGTCCGAGTGGCGGCATTCTCAAAAAGAGCACAAAATATCCTATACTGAATTCAATTCCTGATTTCAATTCTATAATTGAGGGGGTTCCTTTGTTTAATATTAATAGTTTTTTATGATATTTGATACTTTAGGACATATATTAACTCACATCTCTTTGTCGATCATTTCAATTGTCATTACGATTCATTTAATGAAATTATTAGTCCATGAAATCATAGGACTATGCGATTCCTCAGAAAAAGGTATGATAGTTACTTTTTTCTGTATAACAGGATTATTAGTTATTCGTTGGATTTATTCGAGACATTTCCCTATAAGTAATTTATATGGATCATTAATGTTCCTTTCATGGAGTTTCTACATTTTTCATATGCTTTCTAAAATATGGAACCCTAAAAATAATTTAAGCGCAATAACAGCTCCAAGCGCTATTTTGACTCAAGGCTTTGCCACTTCAGGTCTTTTAACTGAAATGGATCAATCCGCAATATTAGTACCCGCTCTACAATCCCAGTGGTTAATGATGCACGTGAGTATGATGTTATTGAGCTACGCAGCTCTTTTATGCGGATCCTTATTATCAGTAGCTCTTTTAGCCGTTAGATTTCGAAAAAACATACTTGGTAAAAGTAATATTGGGTTATTTTCTTTTGATGAGATAGAATACTTTAATGAAAAAGAAAAAAGAAGTGTTTTACAAAACACCTCCTTTCTTTCATTTAGAAATTATCACAAGTATCAATTGACTCAACGATTGGATCATTGGAGTTATCGTGTTATTAGTCTAGGATTTACTTTTTTAACTATGGGTATTCTTTCAGGAGCAGTATGGGCTAATGAGGCATGGGGATCTTATTGGAATTGGGACCCCAAGGAAACTTGGGCATTTATTACTTGGACCATATTCGCGATTTATTTACATACTAGAACTGTTCAAAGTTTGCAAGGTGTGAATTCCGCAATTATGGCTTCCGCGGGATTTCTTATAATTTGGATATGCTATTTCGGGATCAATCTATTAGGGGTAGGACTACATAGTTATGGTTCATTCCCATATTAACATCTAATTGAAGAAAAAGCTTGAAGAATCCATGGGTCTCTTAGATAACGAAAGTTTTTCGAGTTTTTGAGAACCATTACATTGGTTTACATTGGTTCTCAAAAACCCCGGATGTATCTGATTAGAATTTCAAATCACTTCACTTTTTTTCTTTTTTTTTTTCATTTATAGTTTATAGCATTTATAGCAAGTGATTTGATATATTAAAGTAAAGGGGTTTTTAACTTTATATCTTTTTCCTTTATATCTTATTGCACTTAATAATTTATAAAAAAATTAGATAGAATAGCTTCTACCTTGTCAACTGATAACGAGAGAACGAAATCAGGATAAAGACCAATACCTATTACAGGTAAAAAGATACAGATCGAAATAAATAATTCGCGCGGTCCAGAATCCAAAAAATAAGAGTTTGTAACATTGAAAAGCTTGTATCCATAGAACATCTGCCGTAACATAGATAATGAATAAATAGGAGTTAATATAATTCCAATACCCATTAGAAAAGTAATCACTATTTTTTGAATAAAAAAATATTTTTGGCTAGTAATTATTCCAAAAAAAACTAAAAACTCCGCAATAAAACCACTCATTCCCGGCAATGCAAGAGAAGCCATCGAAAAACTACTGAACATGGTAAATATTTTTGGCATTGGGAGCGAAATTCCGCCCATTTCGTCGAGATAAACAAGACGTATTCGATCATAACTCGTTCCTGCCAAGAAAAAAAGTCCAGCCCCGATAAATCCATGAGAGATTATTTGTAAAATGGCTCCGTTAAGTCCCGTATCGGTTATGGAACCAATTCCTATAATTATGAAACCCATATGAGATACAGAAGAATAGGCTATTCTCTTTTTTAAATTGCCTTGACCAGAAGAAGTTGAAGCTGCATAGATTATTTGAATGGCTCCTACTATCATTAACCATGGAGAAAATATAGAATGAGCATGGGGTAATAATTCCATATTGATCCGAATCAATCCATATGCTCCCATTTTTAATAGGATTCCGGCGAGAAGCATACATGTACTGTAATGTGCTTCCCCATGGTTATCCGGTAACCATGTATGTAGGGGTATAATCGGTGATTTGACAGCATAAGTAATAAGGAAGCCAATATAGAATATTATTTCCAATGCCGCGGGATACGATTGATTAGTTGATGTTTCAAAATTTAATGTTGGGCCATTGGAATCATATAAACCCATACCTGGAACTCCTATTAAGAGAAATATGGAACCCCCCGCAGTATACAAAATAAACTTTGTAGCTGAGTACAAACGTTTCTTACCCCCCCACATAGATAGAAGTAGGTAAACAGGAATTAATTCTAACTCCCACATGATGAAAAAAAGTAAAAGGTCTCGAGAAGAAAATAATCCTATTTGACCGCTGTACATTGCTAACATCAGAAAATGGAACAATTGAGAATCCCGAGTAACTGGCCAGGCCGCTAAGGTAGCTAAAGTAGTAATGAATCCCGTCAGTAAAATGGGTCCTATGGAAAGTCCATCGAGTCCCAGTCTCCAGTGAAAATCAAAAAAATTTATCCATTTATAATCCTCCTCCAATTGGATTAATTGGTCGTCCAATTGGAAATGATAACAGAATGCATAGGTTGTTAGAAGTAGCTCCAATAAACATATACATATAGTATACCCCCGGATTCCCTTATTCCCTCTATAAGGGAGAAAAAAAATTGACAAACCAGCGGATATCGGCAAAACAACAATGGTTGTTAACCAAGGAAAATAGCTCGTGGTAAAGACAAGATAGACTTTGACCAGAAAGACCCGGCCCCGGAATAATATATTTTTATTTTCCCGAGTACGGGTCCTTGTCGGTAAAGAGGAATCAAATGGATTCAAGTGGAGTTTTCTGGAACGTATCAATAAGCTAGACCCATGCTACGAGTTGTTTCATGCCATAAATAAACCCGGACGCTCAAGAAATCTGTTGGACACGCGGATTCACATCTTTTACAACCTACGCAGTCTTCTGTTCTTGGAGCAGAAGCTATTTGTTTAGCTTTACACCCGTCCCAAGGTATCATTTCCAATACATCCGTCGGACACGCTCGTACACATTGAGTACATCCTATACAGGTATCATAAATTTTTACTGAATGTGACATTGGATCTATAAATTTTTTGAATATTATTCATTTTCGATCTGGTAAAAAAAATAAGTAGTAAATGAATCATGTACTATAGATACCAGGTATTTACAATACCAGACGAATCGGCGGGTTACCAAAATTTAGTTTTTTTCTAATCAATCGATTTCTGGATCTGGTCATGAGAAAGTGAGAAAGAAAGGGCCAAGATACTTTGATTTCTTACGTATGGGCAAACATGTATGAGTTCTACATCTTAATTCTAATTTTTGAATTAGATTAATTCTATCTATCTATCCATCCATATTATATCCATCCATTCCTATATACATAGAAATATAGAATAGATATCTATTCTATTATGATTATGACTATTTATTTAACAAATTTGATTGATTGATACGAGTTGATTTTCGGTTACGATGGATGGACGAAACAATAGCTGGTCCAATAGCTGCTTCAGCGGCTGCAATAGCTATAACAAAGATCGATAAAATGTCTCCTTTTAATTGACGAGTATCAAATAAATCAGAAAAGGTTACGAGATTTAGATTAACCGCATTCAGTATAAGCTCAAGGCACATAAGTGCTCTAACCATGTTTCGGCTTGTAATCAATCCATAAAGACCGATAGAAAATAAATAGGCACTCAAAACAAGTCCGTGTTCGAGCATCATTGACCAACTCCTCATCAATCTCGATTGATTTCAATATGAACAACAATTTTAACCGATTTGATTGACTCGAATACAACAAGTGCGTAACAAGGTAAGGCGTTGGCAATGGATAGGATTAAACCCTTTTATTTTATATTCATATTCTAATATTCTATATAAATCTAATATAATATTTAATATTCTATATAAAAATAAAATAAAAATATAAAATAAATATTCTATATCTATATAAAATAAAAAATAAACGAAAATCGAATTAAAGGAAAAAATGGATGTGCTTGGCAAGGGCTTTTTTATTTTCTTTGATTTTGAATTTCGAATCCTAAGTCTTTTTTACTGACGAGCCATAGCAATTGCACCTATCAAAGCAACTAAAAGAATTATAGAAACAAGTTCAAATGGAAGATAAAAATCTGTTGATAAATGAATGCCAATTTGTTGAACGTTACTTGTCAGATCTTGTTCTATAATATGGCTTGATCTTGTAGTCCAAATAATGCCGTACCATGACGTATCTAAGATAGTAGTAATTAATGAAAAAAGAATACTTGTACAAACCAGTGAAGTAACCCCATCTCCAACGGTCCAAAGAAAGAAATCATTGGAATATGATGAACCTTTCATAAACATCACGGCAAATATGATTAAGACATTTACGGCCCCCACGTAAATGAGGAGCTGTGCAGCAGCTACAAAATAGGAGTTAGATAGAATATAGAATAAGGATATAGAAACAAGAACCAATCCTAAAGAAAAGGCGGAATAAATTGGATTCGTAAGTAATACCACTCCGAGACTTCCTAATATAAGACCTGATCCCAGAAATACTAAAAGAATATCATGTATTGGTCCGGGTAAATCCATTATGCGTAAAATTAAGAGATAAATTAGGTAGAAATATTTCATGACCTTACTGACTAGGCCAGGAGAAGGAGGTTACCCTATTTTTTTCTGTCTATGATGATACGTTCTTAATTGAATTAAATCTTAATGTGGTGCGAATTGACGTAGATACTATTATTGGACGAATACAGCTTTCCTATCTGAAAGTGAAATGTGATTCCGAATTCCGATTTCTAAATCACTACAGATACATGAATTCCATTTTCAATTCAAATCAAGCCATGATTTTCACAAATCAGTAGTTATAGTTATGATTTGTGGTTACTGCCCAACCAAAATGAAAGAACCTTCATCAAAACAGAATCTTAGTAATTTGGTAATTATTATTGATTATTGAATTAAGGGTTTTCTCTGTGACTATTTTTATTTGAGTCGAATTCATAATTTTTTGTTTGAATTGTGTAATCTCCAATTATTGACATTGGTAGCCGACCCAAAGCAATTTGATTATAATTCAATTCGTGACGATCATAAGTGGAAAGCTCATATTCCTCAGTCATTGATAAACAGTTTGTTGGACAATACTCGACGCAGTTGCCACAAAATATACAGATTCCGAAATCAATGCTATAATTAAGCAGCCGTTTCTTTCTAATATCTGTTTCGAATCTCCAATCAACAACAGGTAAATCTATAGGGCATACACGAACACATACTTCACAAGCAATACATTTATCAAATTCAAAGTGGATTCGGCCGCGGAAACGCTCTGATGTGATCGATTTTTCATAAGGATATTGAATAGTTACAGGTAAACGATTCGCGTGGGATAAAGTAATCATAAAACTTTGACCAATGTACCTTGCAGCTCGTACTGTTTGTTGACCATAATTCATGAACCCAGTCACCATAGGGAACATATCGTAGATATCCATGAATAATTTGATCTTTCTTTCTCTTGCTCTTGCTTGAGACAGGTTATGAACCTAGAACTTGGTATTTGGTATTCTGTTACAGTGAAAGGAGTTGGAAAGAAGTTGTCAATAATAGATTACCTAGAGAAAGAGGTAAAAGGAATTTCCATCCAAGATTTAATAGTTGGTCTATTCTCAACCTAGGTAAAGTCCATCTTGTTGCGATAGGAATGAACAGGAACAAATAAGCTTTAGCTATCGTAATAAATATACCAATTGTCGTCCCAAAGACCGCAACGGGTTTATTTATTCTGAAAAGTTCGGGAATGAATATGTACGGAATAGAGAGATTCCACCCTCCCAAGTACAGAACTGTTACAAATAATGAAGAAACTAGTAGATTTAGGTAAGACGCAACGTAAAATAAACCAAATTTGATACCTGAATATTCGGTTTGATAACCTGCTACTAATTCCTCTTCTGCTTCTGGTAAATCAAAGGGTAATCTCTCACATTCTGCTAGGGAAGAAACTAGAAAAACTATAAACCCTATGGGTTGGCGCCACAGATTCCATCCCCAAAACCCATATTTTGATTGGGCTTCAACTATATCAATCGTACTTGAACTGTTAGATAATTATAGTCGATGATAACATCACTGTTCCTATCGCTATTTCAGAACCGTACATGATACCTCCGCTTCATACGGCTCCTCGATGGCCACAAAAAAATTTTAGGACTGGCTTGGTATTACCCCGGCTTGCTTGTTATGGGATAGCTAGAGTAAAGATGCATCGGAGAGTCCTTAATTAGACCAATGGAATTCTGTCTGCTATAATAACAAAAAAAGTGCTTCCGAATTGATCTCATACCTTATTTTATAATGTAAATTATAAATTCATCTTTGTTCAGGAATAACTGAATCCTTCAAGAAAATACGCGTTGTATCGGTAAAAATTTCACCCCATCCATTTAGATTACAAAAAAGAATTAGACGCCGCACCAATTCATGAATCTTGATAAGAATTCCATTACATCTATATAGCTATATAGATCGTAGAAAAAAAAAAAAAAGGATTATCTCGTTCCCGATAGTCATTTCTTTAATCAGTGGGTAGGAGCATACTCTGGATCGGAATCATGGGAAAGTACTGCTTGATCATTTCTACCAATGTAAAGCTCTCATTATGATTCCTTTTATGCAAAAATATCTCTTTGCATACTTTACCTTAGATTATATTATACTAAATACTAATCCTTAGTGTATCTTAGTGTTCCTAACCGCCCACTTTTTTTTTTTTGATTAATTCAAAATAAAATAAAAATAATAGGGTAATACATAAAATAAAATTGTAAAAACTCCATACAATTGATCTTTTGTACCCGCTTCAAACCATGATGACTAATCATCCAATCTTGGGGTAAACAGTTTCCGCTGCTTATGTTTACTTCTACTTTAACCTCGTACATAGGGAATGAGAATCATTCTTATTACTGCGAATTCATAAGCAGTTTTGTTTCACTCATATAACTATCTGGTTTAGTTCATCGAACTGAGTGATGAATAAATAAAAATAAATTATTCAATCAGTACATTCAATCTTCTTTACTAGAAGAAGGCGTTCAAGTTGATGTTCCAACGAATCACACGTAGAGATATTGATAACACACATAGAGTTAATGGTATTTCATAACTAATAGATTGAGCAGCAGCTCGTAGACCACCTGAAAAGGAATATTTATTATTGGATCCATATCCTGACATAAGAAGTCCAATAGGGGCACTACTGGAAATGGCGATCCAGAAAAAAACACCTATACTGAGATCGGCCAGAACAAGGCGATAACCAAAAGGAATTACTGAATAACTTAAAAAAACAGATATAACCGCAATAGACGGCCCCATACTGAATAAACGAATATCCCCCCTAGACGGGAGAAGATCCTCTTTGAAAAGTAGCTTAGTCCCATCCGCTAGAGCTTGAAGAATTCCCAAGGGACCGGCATATTCAGGCCCAATACGTTGTTGTAATGCTGCGGATATTTCTCTTTCTAACCACACAATCACAAGTACTCCTATTGTGATTCCCAATACAAGAGTAAAAATAGGGACAAGTGTCGATATGAGGCTATAGAACTCTTTTAAAGACTCCGATCTGGAAAAAGAATTGATAGCTTGTACTTCTGTCGTATCAATTATCATTTCAACGATCAACTTCCCCCATAATGATATCTATACTACCTAGTATCGTCATGATATCAGCCAATTTCATTCTTTTAACTAGCTGAGGAAGAATTTGCAAATTGATGAAACCGGGTGGACGAATTTTCCATCTCCAAGGAAAAACACTATTATCTCCTATCAAAAAAATTCCTAATTCTCCTTTGGGCGCTTCTACTCTTACATAAAGTTCCTGTTTCGACAATTCAAAGGTGGGTGAAGGTTTTTTACTAATGAATCTATAGTCAAAATCATTCCATTCGGAATGCCGTCCTCCATCAAAGCGTCGGACTTCTAAATTTTCATAGGTCCCACCCGGAATTCCTTCTAGAGCCTGTTGAATAATTTTTACAGATTGCGTCATTTCACCAATGCGCACTAAATAACGAGCTAATGAGTCTCCTTCTTTTTGCCATTGAGCTTCCCAATCAAATTCATCGTAACACTCATAATGATCAACTTTACGAAGATCCCATTGGATTCCGGAAGCTCGTAGCATGGGTCCTGATAAACCCCAATTTATTGCTTCTTCTCCACCAAAAATGCCCACTCCTTCAACTCGTTCCAAAAAAATAGGATTTTGCTTAATAAGTTTTTGATATTCCACTACCCCTGTTAAAAAATAATCGCAGAAATCCAAACATTTATCTATCCAGCCATAAGGTAGATCAGCAGCTACTCCTCCGATACGGAAGTAATTGTGCATCATTCGCATACCTGTGGCAGCTTCAAATAAATCATATAGTAATTCTCTTTCTCTGAAAATATAGAAGAAAGGAGTCTGTGCACCAATATCTGCCATAAAAGGACCAAGCCATAACAAATGAGAAGCTATACGACTCAACTCCAGCATAATTACTCTGATATAGCTAGCTCTTTTTGGTACTTGAATATTTCCCAACTGTTCTGGTGCATTTACCGTTATTGCCTCTGTGAACATAGTTGCTAAATAATCCCAGCGTGTTACATAAGGCAGATATTGTATAATTGTTCGGTTTTCCGCAATTTTTTCCATTCCTCTGTGTAAATAACCTAATACGGGTTCACAGTCAATAACATCTTCACCATCCAGAGTAACGATGAGTCGAAGAACACCATGCATTGATGGGTGGTGAGGGCCCATATTGACTATCATGAGGTCTTTTTTTGTAGCCGGTCCAGTCATATGTTTTCTTCCCCGATTCATTATTCCATGAATTACCGAAAACGAAAGGAGGTTCATAAAAATTCAAGATCTAATAAAGCAAATCATTCAAACGAATCTCCAATCCTCAAATTAACGTGGTTTTTGCTCCCGAATATTCAGCTGACCGATTAATTCCTTATAACGTACTCTATTTTTCTTTGACAAATAAGCCAGCAGGCGCTGACGTTTTCCCAAAATCTTCCGCAGACCTTTCTGAGATGAATAGTCTTTTCTGTGCAATTCTAGATGTGAAGTAAGTCTACGTATCTTATTAGTAAAATTGACTACTTGAAATTCAACGGATCCATTGTTTTCTATTTTTTCTTTTTGCGGAAGAACTGAGATGAGTGAACTTTTTATCATAAAAATCTTTCTTTTTTTTTTTTCCTTTCTTTTTCATAAATATAGATTTCACCGATCAAGAATAATAATGTCAGTTATTTCAATCTGGTACACATGGGAATCCGGATTTATTCATATACTACTTTGTTTTTATCAAATACAAATTAATAAACCCAATTAAATTTGTAAGTACATTCTGATACTAAAGCATGTTAATTTTTGCACTCACCAAAGATAAAACGATTTCGCCCTAAGAAGATTCTTCCGATTCATTCCTAGATCCAATTGATACGTTATTGAATTAGTATCATGTATCAGAATGTAATGTAACAAAGCGTACGCGGTCTGTCCTAATATAACGAATGTGAACGTGATAAATAAAAAAAAAAATACCATTATACGATTCTGTATCGTGGGTACATATGTATCCTTGACATACTGAAACGACTACCATTATTAGTATAAAACCAACAGCGATTCATACAAGCTAAATCTTCTAATCGATAATTGGGCCAAAGAAACAATTTTAATTGAATTAATTTATTTGTATCTGTATCAAGAAACTTTTGCTCATACAAGAATTCTACACAATTTTTTATGTTATTCCCATTGCAAAGTACGGAATTTCTATCCACAACATTCCCATTCTCGGAATTAAAATCCATTAGAATTCGCAATTCTCTACGACGTGGAGGGGATAGAATATTTTCTGGAAAAAGTAAATCATAATGATTTTCGTTTTCATTACCCAGTCTTTCTTTATGTTGTGCAATAGATCTATCAAAATTATTTTCATCAACATATACTCGGGATCTTCGGTTAGTTTGGTGCTTACTCTTATGCTTATGGACCAACTTATGCTTATGGACCAATGAAATGCTTATGGTTTGATACATAAGAAACTTCTCATCTCGTTTTAGAGACAGACGAACCGGCTCGATAATCAATATTCCCCTTTTTATCAATTGTGTAAAAGCTTGATCCTTCTTAATCAACATTACATCCAGGCACATTTCTCCTCTTTCAATAGAGGATATAGCAATTTCCCTTGGATTTGTCAGTCTAAGCAGGAAAGAATATACCTTAACATTATTGATTATTTTTTGATTCAGAGAATCATCCCATTTCAATTGAAAAAGAAAATATTTTTTCAGGAAAAATTCAAGTTCTGTCTCCTTCTTGCGTTTAGATTGACTTTTCTTTCTACATTTTTTGCTGTCTGATTCCGCGCAATTCTTTTCAGAATCTTTTTGTTGGTTTCGTGCACCCGATCCAAGATTTTTTTTGTTTCTTGCATCAGATCCAAGATCTTCTTGGCCCTGCTGTTCTTTTTCTTCTTGATTTTGATTCTTTAATTTAAGATATTCTTCTTTTTGATTAGATGATATACGAAGACCCTCTTTTTTATTTCCATTGATATTTATACTAATATTTTCATTTCCATTTAAAAAAAGTAATTGGATTGGTATGATCCAGGATTTAATCCTATATGCATCATATAGTAGTCTAAATTCTGGTAAGAACAAAAGTGCTAGATTCCATATGGGACGATCTAAGAGTTCTTTATTCATTCCCATCCAATCAAAAACGTTTTTTTTTTTATTGGATTTGTCAATTTCTTGATGAATCTTGAGATTGAGATAAAAAATATGTTTTTTATCAATTATTTGATAATCATTACTCTTTGTCTTAGTATCTTTGCTAATATGGGTCTTCGCACCCATGGTGCCCCAGCTTTCAATATCGATATTTTTTGAATTGATAATTCCGTAGCCAAAAAATTTTCTATCCAGATTTTTACCATGAAAAATAGACTCTCCTAAATAATCACTACTAGCTAGATCCCCCAATACATAAAATGATTCGAGTTTGGGCGTGTTGTAATTATATATAATTTTTCGTGTCTCGTTTACCTGTAACGGGGACGCATAAATATATGGGTTCTTTCTATCCTCATAATTATAATTAATATACTCATGTGATAAAAGAACATATCTGTAGTGTTTTTTATTTTTACTCCGCAATGAATTCCCTCCACAATCATTTGCATTCTTGTAATGAATGAATCGGGTTTTTTCATATGAATCCAAAAATTTTGATTCTTTATTTTGAATCATACGACGTTCATTGACTCTATTTCGCCATTTTTGCGGTACTAATATAGACCATTTAGTCTGAGATAAATTGTATTGATAATAACGCCTTAACCAACCTTTCCATTTATTCATTTTTATTCTAGAATTCGAAAGGTTCTTATGCCTTGTTTTGGAATCAAAGATTTCTCGTGTCACCGAATGGACCTTTATTCTAGCCTTCAAAAAGGGATATGCTTTGTGATATTGAAGTATAGGTCCCAAGGGGTCCTTATTAAAAACTGGAGTTTGTGATAATTTGTAAAATACATATCCTTGGGATAAAGAGGATAAGTCACAATAAATTTGTGAATTCTTATTTTTAATACAAAAAAGCGACTTTTTTCCAGTCGAAATAAAGTGAATTGAATTTGGATTTGTTTCATCATTATAAATGTATTTATCGAGAATCTTTTTTGTTGATTTAAGTAAAAATTGTGCATTTAGTCTTGGACTACTAATAGTAGATATAAAAATATCGATGTATGTTTTTTCAATGAAAAATTTCATAAAATAGTGCAATTTGCGTATTAATCGCACACTTCTTTTTTTTGATATACACCAAACATCTTTCCCTAATTGTGATTTTTTATTATCAAAACTTTTCTTGTTAGAACTAAGATCTATATCTGGAGTTATAAATTTATTTTTCTTGTCCTCTGTAATTCTTTCAATTTGATCTCTGATTGTGATTGTACTATAAGCCAGATCCTTTATTTTTTTTTCTATCAGTGAATAATTTGTCCAATCCATGGATCTAATTCGAATGATCGATTCATCGGCAATCTTATTTCTGCTTATAGAATCTTTTCTATTTTCACTGGGTTCTTTCCTAAAAATTAGGTTTACTTTTTCTTCTATTATTCTTTTTATTCTTTTAATAAAGAGAATTTTTTTTATAACTCCGCTTGTTTTTTCTTTTGAAAATCCTATAAACCATTTTCTTTTTTCTTTAAGAACTCTTAGAACTAAAAAACATATCTTTTTCACCTGTCGAATTTTTTTTTCGAGTTTTTGAAAAACGGGTTTTAAAAAGGAAGGTCGTTTTCGTGGAGAACCAAAGGGTAATTCGGTTTCCATTCCCCAGACTGTTAAAAAACAAAAATTTTCTTTTTTTCCTTCCTTTTTCATTGGACTTCCAAAGTGAGGTCCTACCTTATTGCGCCAAGGTTTCAGACGGAAAGGAAATAGGATCTTTATCTGAATACCGTCTGTTAACCATTCTTTCGGAAATTCTGTTTCTGATAATTGAACACCATTATAGGTGCATTTAACATGCATTTCTCTATCCCACTCTTTTAAATCTTCGTACCACTCGGGGTATTGAAATAATAACATACGGCCAAGATTTTTAGCTATTATTAATGAGGGCAGTACAATGTATTTTCTAATAATTGATTGGGTTATTAACATGGAACCCCTTATTCCTTGAGCAAATATAATACTATCCCAAGTTTCTGCTATTGCTATCCGTTCATTTTCTTCTTTTTTTCCCTCCTTCCTTTTTTCTTTAGAATCTTCATAATCTGAAGTTTTTACTTCCCCCGTCCGATTCCTAAAGATTGGGTTCATCATTTGGCGGATATTAAAAGAGAATGTTTTGTCTATTCTGTCCAAAAAAAGGGGGGAATGCACGTTTGCTTGAAGCATTTCCCAAGTAATTGTTTTACGTCTTTGAGCACGCATGGATCCTTTGATTAGTTCCCTACGAAAATCCGGTTGTTGTGAGTAACGTATCAAAGCCATCTCTTCCGCTTCATCACTATTGGGAGTGGTACTCGTATCAGTATTAGTATTATCAGTATTAGTATCGGTATTCTCACGTTTATCAGTATAAATTACCACGCGTTTGGCTTTTCTTGAACGAATCCCAGAATCCTCTGGTGATTCTTCCTCATCTTCTTCCTCTCGTTCTAGTTCTTCCAACTCGTCGATCAATTTATATGACCATCGAGGAACCTTTTTACTCACTTTCTCTACCCCAATGGAATTTTTTATAATTATTTGATCATTTGAATCAGTTGCAACTGCATCAAATAGAAATTTGAAGTATTTCGTTTGGTTTTTTGAACCAAAGCATTGTTGTTTGGCCGACAAAGCAAGTGCCTCCGAATTTAAACTAGGCATTGATTCCTCAGGTAAATCATTGATTGGGCTAAAGAAATGATTAATATCTTTAATATCTGTCGATACAAATTCTCCATTAAAGGGATCCAGTTCAAATTCTCGGTAATTCTTAGGGAACATATCATAGATCTTTTTTATCCAAACCATTCCTATGGAATTCCCTGTCGAAGTGATTGAATTATCCATGATTGAACGTGAATCAACTTTTTTCATTGTTCCACGATATGGTCCGCTGAAAAACGGATCATACAGTTTAGGTAAGCATTCTTCTTCTTTCTCATCATTGCACAATCGGATCCTCTTTTCGAGTACATCTATAGAAAGGACCCCCTTGTCGAGAGCTTCTATTCGATTTATGAACTCATTCCTCAAGTTGTATCTTTTTTGGTCATTGGCATAAGCCCAATGATGATACAGATCATCCGTGCAACCCTTTTCTGTCGTGTATAAAAACATCTTTCTTTCTATTTTTTCCAAAAAAGTGGATAAGCTAGGTGGATATGTAAAAGAAATTTTGAGTTTTCCATCACTTACACATGTGTGAAAAAAATATTGTGCCATTTCATTTCTTACAGCAGTTTCAAATCGATCGTTTTTTATATATCGTAATGGACGATTCCATCGTTTATAGTCGAAAAGGAGAGTTACAAAAGATTTTTCAAAC